GAAATAGAAGAAATAAGTGAAATAGAAGAAATAAGTGAAATAGAAGAAATAAGTGAAATAGAAGAAATAAGTGAAATGGTTTCTCAATGGTCATACAAATTGGACGACGCCGAGGATTTGGAGGAGCAGGCGGAAGCGGAAGCGAAAGCGAAAGCGGAAGAGGAAGAGGAAGAGGAAGAGGAAGAGGAAGATAAAGATAAAGATAAAGATAAAGATAAAAAAAAGGAAGAGGAAGATCCTGATATTCGCCCAAGAAAAGCCAAACGTGTGGTAATTTTTAATAATAAGGATCTAAAGGCCAATTCTGATACTACTAATACTACTACTGATACTACTAATACTACTACTAGTAAGAAGAAGAATGCCCAAGAAAAAAAAGATGAAGAAGACGAGGAAGAACTGGCTTTGATACGTTACTCTCAACAATCAGATTTTAGTCGGGATCTCATAAAAGGATCCGTGCGTGCTCAAAGACGCAAAATAGTTATTTCTGAAATGTTTCAAGCAAATGTGCATTCCCCACTTTTTTTGGATCGAATAGACAAAACATTTTTTGTTTCTCCTTTTTATATTTCTAAAATTACAAATATAATTTTTAGGAACTGGGTTGGTAGAGAATCAGAATTTCAAATTTCTGATTTTGAGGAGGAAAAAGCAAACGAAAAAGACGAAAAAGACAAAAAAGACAAAAAAGACAAAAAAGACAAAAAAGACAAAAAAGACAAAAAAGACAAAAAAGACAAAAAAGACAAAAAAGACAAAAAAAAGGAAGAAGAGGAAGAAGAAAAAGATCGCCGGAGAATAATATCCGAAACTTGGGATGCCCTTATGTTTACTCAAATAATAAGAGGGTCGATGTTAGTAACCCAATCTTTTCTTAGAAAAAACATCGTATTACCTTTATTGATAATAGCTAAAAATGTAGGCCGTATGTTATTATTCCAATTCCCCGAGTGGTACGAAGATTTTAAGGCATTGAATAAAGAAATGCATATTAACTGCACCTACAACGGTGTTCCATTATCAGAAACAGAATTTCCTAAAGATTGGTTAGCAGACGGGATTCAGATAAAGATTCTATATCCTTTCTGTTTGAAACCTTGGCGAGGAGCTAAAATTAAAGTACGGTCTGGTCATAGAGATTCAATGAAAGAAAAAAAAAACAAAAATTGTTTTTTAACAATATGGGGAAAGGAAGCGAAAGTTCCCTTTGGTTCTCCCCGAAAACGATTTTCTTTTTTTAAACCCATTTCTCAAGAAATCGACAAAACAATTAGAAAGGTTCAAAATCAATTTTCTATATTTATATTTATATTTCTAAGATTTTTAAAAGAAAGAATAAAATGGGCTTTACTAATTTCAAAAGTAATAAAAGTAATAATAAAAGTAATAAAAGTATGGATCATAAAAATAGCTCAAGTTAGAAAACGAATAATGAAAGAACTTGAAAAAATCACCCTAATTTTTTTATTTCTATTTATGAAGAGGAAAGTGAAAGTATATGAACCAAATCAAAATGGAAAAGATTTCCAAATCAATAATAAAATGAATAATGAATCGACCATTCAAATTCGATCCATGAATTGGACAAATTATTCACTCACGGAGAAAAAAAGGAAAGACCTTTCTGATAGGATAATTACAATCAGGAATCAAATAGAACAAATTACAAAAGACAAGAAAAAAAGAGTTCAAACTTATGATGATAAAAGATTGGAATACCCAAAATATATTTGGCAGCTATTTAAAAGAAACAATATCCGATTAATACGAAAATTTCATTATTTTATGAAATTTTTCATTGAAAAAATATACATCGATATCTTCCTATGTACAATTAACATTCCAAGGATCCATGCACAACTTTTCTTTGAATCAAAAAATAAAATTCTAAATAAATCCATTTACAACGATGAAATAAATCAAGAAGGAATTGATGAAACAATTCAAAATACAATGAACTTTATTTCGACTGTAAAAAAGTTAGTTTCTAATACGAATACTAATATTAGTGATAATAATTTCAATAGTTATTTTGACTTATCTTCCTTGTCACAAGCATATGTATTTTACAAATTTTCACAAACCCCATTATTTAACAAGTATAACTTGAGATCCGTACTTCAAGATCGGGGTACCTATCATTATCTTAGGGGAGAAATAAAGGATTATTGTATAAAACGAGGAATATTTGATTACAAATCAAGGCATAAGAAAATGAAAAAGTCTGGAATGAATGAATGGAAAAACTGGTTAAAGGGTCATGATCAATACAATTTATCCCCGGCCAAATGGTCTCGATTGGAACCAAAAAAATGGCGAAGTAGAGTCAGCCGTATGATTAAAAACAAAGACTTAATGAAATTGGATTCAGATAAAAAAGAAAAAATTCATCATTACATGAAAGAAAATTATGATGCAGGGGATTCATTGACGAATCAAAATAAAAAAAACAAATTTAAAAAACATTACGGATATTATTTTTTTTCACATAAATATATGAATTATGGAGATAAGACGGACAAGAACTTATATATTTATGGATCAAAATTACAAGTAAATGGTCACCAAGAAATTCCTTATAATTTCAATACACGGAAACCCGACTTATTTTATGTATTGTTAAATATAGCAGTTGATGATTTTCTAAAAGAAAGATATATTATTGCTAAGGATAAAAATCTGGATAGAAAATATTTTCATTGTGGAATTTTCCATTTTTGTATTAGAAAGAATATCGATATTGAGACTTGGACCAATACTATTGAGACTTGGACCAATACGCATGTTGGCACTAAGATTAAGAAAAATACTAAAACTGAAACTCATAAGTATCACAAAATGAAAAAAAAAGATATTTCGATTCATGAAAAAATCAACCCACCCACACCCAATCAAAAAAGAAACTTTTTTGATTGGATGGGAATGAATCAAAAAAGATTCTCTCGTAATCGGAACATATTAAATCGAACATTTTGGTTGTTTCCAGAATTTGTGCTACTTTTTGATACATATAAGATTAAACCATGGGTGATACCAATCAAATTACTTCTTTTAGATTTGTATGCAAATGAACATGGCAGCCACATATCATCCAATCAAAAAGAATATCTTGAATTAAAAAATTCCAACCAACAAAAAAACGAACAACAGAGCCAAATAGGTCTTGGCTCAGATCTACGAAAAAAAAAAGATGTTGAAAAACATGACGTTAAATCTGACGTTGAAAAAGAGGGAGAGACAAAAAAAGATGTTGAAAAACATGACGTTAAATCTGACGTTGAAAAAGAGGGAGAGACAAAAAAAGATGTTGAAAAACATGACGTTAAATCTGACGTTGAAAAAGAGGGAGAGAAGGAAAAAGAAATGGATTTGTTCCTGAAACAATTTTTTTATTTTCAATTCAAATGGGTTGACCCCTTCAATCAATTAATGTTTAATAATCTTAAGGTGTATTGTTTCCTACTTAGACTGCCAGATATAAACAAAAAAATTTTGATATCCTCGGTTAAAAGAAGAGAGATGCATATGGATATGATATTGATGACGAATAAGGCCATTATTCCAGAATTACTAAAAAAAGGAATTTTTATTATCAAATCAATTCGTTTATTTATAGAATGGGATGAGCAATTTATTATCTATCAAACCATAAGTATTTCATTGGCGGATAAGAGTGAAAACCAAAATGAAACTAATGGAAAATGCATAAAAAAAAGAGATGTTGAGAAGAAGAATTTCGACAGATCCATTGCACAACATAGCAATATTCTTGTGAATAGAAAAAAAAAGAATTCGAATTTCCTTATTCCAGAAAATATTCTATCTACTAAACGTCGTAGAGAATTGCGAATTCGAATTCTTTTAAATTCCCGGAATTGGAATATTGTGGATATAAATCCAGTGTTTTTCAACGAAAACAAGATGAGAAACTGTGGACAATTTTTGAATGAAGACAGGTATCTTAATACAGATGTAAATAACATTAATATTAATACAGATGTAAATAACATTTTAAAATTAAAATTGCTTCTTTGGCCGAATTATCGATTAGAAGATTTAGCTTGTATGAATCGCTATTGGTTTAATACCAATAACGGCAGTCGTTTCAGTATGTTAAGGATACATATGTATCCACAATTTAGAATTAGTTAATGGTATATTGCTTGGATATCACATATTTGATAGATTCCGAAAGATGTACGCATAGGTTGCGTTACATTTTGGTACATGATACTAATTTAATGGCATATCAATTCAATTGGTTCTAGGAATAATAAATGGGCAGAATAGAATGTTCTTAGACACAAAGAAATAATTATCTTTCGTAAATGTATTTTCTCTCTTTCTATCCAAATCCCATTCGATTTTTTGAAAATCGAATGGGATTTGGATAGAATCAAAAAGTAGTATATGAATAAATCTACGCTTTTGCGTATACCAGATGAAAATGACTGGAATAATCATAATATAAATATAATAACATAATATAAATATAATAATTATTATTCCTGATCGGTAAAATCTATAAAATAAAAAGAAAGAAAACGGAAAAATATGTTATGGTAAAAAATTCATTCATCCCAGCTATTCAACAAGAAGAAAAAGAAGAAAACAACAAAGGGTCTGTTGAATTTCAAGTATTCAATTTCACCAATAAGATACGGAGACTTACTTCGCATTTGGAATTGCACAAAAAAGATTTTTTATCGCAAAGGGGTCTACGAAGAATTCTGGGAAAACGTCAACGGTTGCTGGCTTATTTGTCAAATAAAAATAGAGTACGTTATAAGATATTAATTAGTCAGTTGGATATTCGGGAGTCTAAAATTTGGATATGAATATTCGTTTGAATTTTTTTTAGTTATTATATTAAAAATTTTTCTAAGCCTCGTTTTGAGCAATTCATGGAATACTGAATTAGGGAAGAAAGGATATGACTGTACCGGCCACAAGAAAAGATCTCATGATAGTCAATATGGGTCCTCACCACCCATCAATGCATGGTGTTCTTCGACTAATTGTTACTCTCGATGGTGAAGATGTTATTGACTGTGAACCCATATTGGGCTATTTACACAGAGGGATGGAGAAAATAGCGGAAAACCGAACAATTATACAATATCTGCCATATGTAACACGTTGGGATTATTTAGCTACTATGTTTACAGAAGCAATAACGGTAAATGCACCAGAACAGCTGGGAAATGTTCAAGTACCTCAAAGGGCCAGCTATATCAGAGTAATTATGTTAGAGCTGAGTCGTATAGCTTCTCATTTGTTATGGCTTGGACCTTTTATGGCGGATATCGGTGCACAGACTCCCTTTTTCTATATTTTTAGAGAGAGAGAATTGCTATATGATCTATTCGAAGCTGCCACAGGTATGCGAATGATGCATAATTATTTCCGTATCGGAGGAGTAGCTGCTGATCTACCTCATGGTTGGATAGATAAATGTTTGGATTTCTGCGATTATTTTTTAACAGAAGTTGTTGAATATCAAAAACTTATTACACGGAATCCCATTTTTTTGGAACGAGTTGAAGGAGTGGGCATTATTGGTGGAGAGGAAGCAATAAATTGGGGCTTATCAGGACCAATGTTAAGGGCTTCCGGGATCCAATGGGATCTTCGTAAAATTGATCATTATGAATGTTACAATGAATTAAATTGGGAAGTCCAATGGCAAAAAGAAGGAGATTCATTAGCTCGTTATTTAGTACGAATCGGTGAAATGAGGGAATCTATAAAAATTATTCAACAGGCTCTCGAAGGAATTCCCGGAGGACCCTATGAGAATTTAGAAGTTCGGCGCTTTAATAGTGCAAAAAATTCCGAATGGAATGATTTTGAATATAGATTCATTAGTAAAAAACCTTCACCCAATTTTGAATTGTCGAAACAAGAGCTTTATGTAAAAGTAGAAGCCCCAAAAGGGGAATTAGGAATTTATTTGATAGGGGATAATAGTGTTTTTCCCTGGAGATGGAAAATTCGTCCACCAGGTTTCATCAATTTGCAAATTCTTCCCCAGATAATTAAAAGAATGAAATTGGCTGATATCATGACGATACTGGGTAGTATAGATATCATTATGGGAGAAGTTGATCGTTGAAATGATAATTGGCGCGACAGAAGTACAAGCTATCAATTCTTTTTCTAAATCAGAATCGTTAAAAGAAATCTATGGATTCGGCTGGCTCTTTGTCCCCGTTTTGACCCTTATACTGGGAATTACTGTAGGGGTACTAGTAATTGTATGGTTAGAAAGAGAAATATCCGCAGCGATACAACAACGTATTGGACCTGAATATGCCGGCCCGTTGGGAATTCTTCAAGCTCTAGCAGACGGGACTAAACTACTTTTTAAAGAGGACCTCCTCCCATCTAGAGGAGATATTCGTTTGTTTAGTGTCGGACCGTCTATAGCAGTCATATCAATTTTACTAAGTTATTTAGTAATTCCTTTTGGGTATCGACTTGTTTTAGCCGATCTCAGTATAGGTGTTTCTTTATGGATCTCTATTTCAAGTATTGCTCCCATCGGGCTTCTTATATCAGGATATGGATCGAATAATAAATATTCCTTTTCAGGTGGTCTACGAGCTGCTGCTCAATCTATTAGTTATGAAATACCATTAACTCTATGTGTATTATCAATATCTCTACGTGTGATTCGTTGGAACATAAACTTTGACCTCTCCCAGAAATGAAATAAAGGAAAGAAGGTGAATGTATTGAATAGATATCTTCATTTTTTATTTTTTATTCATTCAATTCAGATCGATGAGTTAAACCAAATAGTTATATGAGTGAAAGAAAACAGCTTTTCAATTTGTAGTAAGAGGATAAAATCTCATTCCCTATATACAAGAAAAAAGTGACAGAAAACATAAGCAGTGAAAACTGTTTATCCCAAGATTTTTTGATTAGTCATCATATCTTGAAGCGGATGCAAAAGATCAACTGTATGGAGTTTCTATTACTGTACTTGTATATATTACCTTACCATAACCATAGCGGGGATCAATCAAAAATCAGTGAACAGTTAGGAACACCAAGATACACAAAGGATTAGTAATAGATAATGTAAGGTATAAAAAAAATAGGTATTTTCACATAAAAACGAATCATAATAGGGGCTTTAAGTTGGTAGAAACGATCAAGCAGTACTTCCCCACGATTTCGATCTAGAGTATGCTCCTATTCACTGAATAAATAAATTACTATCAAGAACGAATTAATCCCTTTATTTATTTTTAAATAGTACTTTTTTTTTTCTGAGAAAGAAGAACAGGAATAAAAGAAATAGAATGCAATAAATAATAGAATAAAAAAAAGATCTTTATTTATTTTTTACTCCATATATAGCCATACATGTGGAATTCTGATTATTTATGATTCATGAACTAGTGACTAATTCTTTCTATCTATTTCTTTTTATAACGAGTATTTTATTGAAGGATTCAATTATTACCAAAACCAAACAAAGATTCATTTAAATTATAAGGGATGAGATCAATTCGGAAGCACCTTTTTCTAGCCGACAGAATTACATGGGTCTAATTTTTTGGACTCTCCGATGTATTTTTATTGTATCCACTATCCACGGATACCTTACCGAACAGGTCCTTACATTTATTTGTGTCCATAGAGAAGCCGTATGAGGTAAAAATCTCATGTACGGTTTTGGAATAGTGATGAGAACAGTGATGTTATTATCAACTATAATTATCTAACAGTTCAAGTACAGTTGATATAGTTGAGGCACAGTCAAAATACGGTTTTTGGGGGTGGAATCTGTGGCGGCAACCTATAGGGTTTATAGTTTTTATAATTTCTTCTCTTGCGGAATGTGAGAGATTGCCCTTTGATTTACCAGAAGCGGAGGAGGAATTAGTAGCAGGTTATCAAACTGAATATTCAGGTATAAAATATGGTTTATTTTACGTTGCTTCTTACCTAAATCTTTTAGTTTCTTCATTATTTGTAACAGTTCTTTATTTAGGGGGGTGGAATTTATCTATTCCGTACATATCCATTCCGGAACCTATCGGAACAAATGGAGTCTTGGGAATGACAGTTGGTATCTTTATTACATTAGCTAAAGCTTATTTGTTTCTGTTCATCTCTATCACAACAAGATGGACTTTACCTAGGATGAGAATGGATCAGCTATTAAATCTTGGATGGAAATTTCTTTTACCTATTTCTCTAGGTAATCTATTATTGACAACTTCTTTCCAACTTGTTTCACTATAAATACAAAGAATACGATAACGATATTCTATACTCATAACCTCTCTTAAACAAGAAAAAAAAAACATCAATTTATTCATCGATATATACAATATGTTTCCTATGGTGACTAGGTTCATGAATTATGGTCAACAAACAATACGAGCCGCAAGGTACATTGGTCAAAGTTTCGTAATTACCTTATCCCACACAAATCGTTTGCCTATAACTATTCAATATCCTTATGAAAAATCTATCACATCAGATCGTTTCCGCGGTCGAATCCATTTTGAATTTGATAAATGTATTGCTTGTGAAGTATGTGTTCGTGTATGCCCTATAGATCTACCCGTTGTTGATTGGAGATTTGAAAGAGATATTAAAAAGAAACAATTGCTTAATTATAGTATTGATTTCGGTATTTGTATATTTTGTGGTAACTGTGTCGAATATTGTCCAACAAACTGTTTATCAATGACTGAAGAATATGAACTTTCTACTTATGATCGTCACGAATTGAATTATAATCAAATTGCTTTGGGTCGGTTACCAATGTCAGTAATTGGAGATTACACAATTCAAACCGTTATGAATTCGACCCAAAGCAAAATATACAAAGAAAAATCCCTCGATTCAAGAACAATTACCAATTCCTAAGATATTGTTTTGATATTCTGATAGAAAGGATACAAGCTTTTTTTATTTTGGTTAGTCAGTTACTATAAATAATAACTATTAATTGTTGAGGATCATTCTTTGATTTAAACTGAGAATTTCTTTTTTTCGTGATGATTTCCAAATATCAAATGGAAACTACTCTTTTCTAGGATGAAAAAAAAAAATGGGGTAAGTGCTTTTCCCTTCCTGGACTATTCAGTAAGGTCATGAAATCTTTAGACTTATTTATCTCTTATTTTATACATAATGGATTTATCTGGACCAATACATGAGATTCTTGTAGTATTTCTAGGAGCAGTTCTTATATTAGGGGGTCTAGGAGTAGTCTTATTTACTAATCCAATTTATTCTGCCTTTTCGTTGGGATTGGTTCTTGTTTGTATATCCTTATTATATATTCCATCGAATTCCTATTTTGTAGCTGCCGCGCAACTCCTTATTTATGTAGGAGCCATAAATGTCTTAATAATATTTGCTGTAATGTTCATGAATGGTTCGGAATATTCCAATGATTCCCGTCTTTGGACCATTGGAGATGGGGTTACGTCACTGGTTTGTATAAGTATTCTTTTTTCACTAATTACTACTATCCCAGATACGTCGTGGTACGGAATTCTTTGGACTACAAGATCAAACCAGATTCTAGAACAGGACTTAATAATTAACGTTCAACAAATTGGGATTCATTTATCAACAGATTTTTATCTTCCGTTTGAACTCATTTCTATAATTCTATTAGTTTCCTTAATAGGTGCAATTACTATGGCTCGTCAATAAAAAATAGTTATAATTCCAAAAAGTTTTAGAATTCTATTTTTTAAAAGTCTCAAGTTTTTAGTTAAAGCCATTACCAATACCTTCTTTTGTTCTGTAATTGTAATTGTTCTATTATAGTCAATCGAATCATTCTAATTGTTGTTCATATTGAAATAAATCGAGATTGATGAGGAGTTAGTCGATGATGTTCGAGCATGTACTTTTTTTGAGTATCTATTTATTTTCTATTGGTATCTATGGATTAATCACAAGTCGAAACATGGTTAGAGCGCTTATGTGTCTTGAGCTTATACTAAATTCGGTTAATATAAATCTCGTAACATTTTCTGATTTATTTGATAGTCGCCAATTAAAAGGAGACATTTTCTCAATCTTTGTCATAGCTATTGCAGCTGCAGAAGCAGCTATTGGGTTAGCTATTGTTTCGTCGATCCATCATAACATAAAATCAACTCGTATCAATCAATCGAATTTGTTGAATAATTAGTCCTAATCATTCATTATATAAATATAAGAAAGAAAGACATATGAATTATTTATCATAATTCGATTAATATATATATATATATTTTTCATAAATTATATATTTTTCATAAATTATATATTTTTCATAAATTATATATTTTTCATAAATTATATATTTTTCATAAATATAAAATATTTTTCATAAATATAAAATATTATTTCATATTTATGTGCGACTCATATGACTGTGATTGGTAAAACGTAAATCAAAATCTCTTGGTAGTTTATCATGAACAGATTTAGAAATATATTCATTCTAAAAAATTTATATAAATTACTGATTCATCTGGTATCTACAATATAAATATATAATTCATTTACTATTGATTTTATCATACCAGATCGAAAATTCTTTATGTTCAAAACTTTAATTTTTAGTTTCAATGTCACATTCAGTCAAAATTTATGATACATGTATAGGGTGTACTCAATGTGTACGAGCCTGCCCCACGGATGTATTGGAAATGATACCTTGGGACGGATGTAAAGCTAAACAAATTGCTTCCGCGCCAAGAACCGAGGATTGTGTAGGTTGTAAGAGATGTGAATCCGCTTGCCCAACAGATTTTTTGAGTGTCCGTGTTTATTTATGGCATGAAACAACTCGCAGCATGGCTCTATCTTATTGATTGATACGTTACAAAAACTCCACTTGAATCATTTGATTCCCCTTTATCGACAAAAGCCCCTACTCTAGAACATAGATTCTGAGCACGGTCTTTTCTGGTCAAAGCGTATCTTGTCTTTATCACGAGTTATTTTCCTTGGTTAACACTACTTGTTGTTTTGCCGATATTTGCGGGTTCTTTAATTTTTATTCCCCCTATGAGGGGGAATAAGGTGTTTCGGTGGTATACCATATGTATATGTTTATTAGAACTCCTTCTAACGACTTATGCATTTTGTTACCATTTCCAATTGGATGATCCATTAATCCAATTGGAAGAAGATTTTCAATGGATAAAAATTTTTGATTTTCACTGGAGATTGGGAATTGATGGACTTTCCATAGGACCTATTTTATTGACAGGATTTATCACCACTTTAGCTACTTTAGCAGCTTGGCCAGTTACTCGAAATTCGCGATTGTTCTATTTCCTGATGTTAGCAATGTACAGTGGTCAAATAGGATCATTTTCTTCTCGAGACCTTTTACTTTTTTTCATCATGTGGGAGTTAGAATTAATTCCTGTTTACTTACTTTTATCCATGTGGGGAGGAAAGAAACGTTTGTACTCGGCTACAAAGTTTATTTTGTACACTGCAGGGAGTTCTATTTTTCTCTTAATAGGAGTTCTAGGTATGGGTTTATATGGTTCCAATGAACCAACATTAGATTTTGAAAGACTAGCTAATCAATCATATCCTATGGCATTGGAAATAATATTCTATTTTGGTTTCCTTATTGTTTATGCTGTCAAATCACCGATTATACCCCTACATACATGGTTACCAGATACCCATGGAGAGGCACATTACAGTACATGTATGCTTCTAGCCGGAATCTTATTAAAAATGGGAGCATATGGATTGATTCGGATAAATATGGAATTGTTACCCCATGCTCATTCTATATTTTCTCCCTGGTTTGTGATAGTGGGAACAATGCAAATAATCTATGCAGCTTCAACCTCTTTCGGTCAACGCAATTTAAAAAAGAGAATAGCCTATTCCTCCGTATCGCACATGGGTTTCACAATTATAGGAATTGGTTCTATAACCGGCATGGGACTAAATGGAGCCATTTTACAAATGCTTTCCCATGGATTTATTGGTGCTGCACTTTTTTTCTTGGTGGGAACGAGTTGTGATAGAATACGTCTTGTTTATCTCGACGAAATGGGGGGGATATCAATCCCAATGCCAAAAATATTTACCATGTTCAGTAGTTTCTCGATGGCTTCTCTTGCATTGCCAGGAATGAGTGGTTTTGTTGCAGAATTAGTAGTATTATTTGGGATAATTACCAGCTCAAAATTTCTTTTGGTGCCAAAAGTGCTAATTATCTTTTTAATGGCAATTGGAATGATATTAACTCCTATTTATTTATTATCTATGTTACGTCAGATGTTCTATGGATACAAGCTATTCAATGTTCCAAACTCTAATTTTTCCGATTCTGGACCACGAGAACTATTTATTTCGATCTGTATCTTTCTACCCGTAATAGGGATTGGTATTTATCCGGATTTTGTTCTCTTGTTATCAGTTGACAAGGTACAAGCTATTCTATCTAATTATTTTTATAGATAGTTTTCATTAATGAAACAAAAAGTCTTATAATTCTTTAATTTTTAAAATCGTTCGCTGTAGAATGCAAAAGAAAAAAAAATGAAGTTAATTAAGATTTTAATGAGATGCCTCTAGAGTTTTTGAGAACCATTTGACTCAAAGAGTCAAATGGTTCTCAAAAACTCTAACAAGCTTTCGTTATATATGAGACAATCTTCTTATGTATTCTTCATGTAGTTTATTCAATTAGAGTTATGTTAATGTGAATGACCCATAACTATGTAGACCTATTCCTAATAAATTAATCCCAAAATAGCATATCCAAATTATAAGAAATCCTATAGAAGCTACAAGTGCCGAATTTATATCTCGGAAACTTTGATTTGTTCTAGTATGCGAATAAATCGCGAATATGGTCCAAGTAATAAATGCCCAAGTTTCCTTGGGGTCCCAATTCCAATAAGATCCCCATGTCTCATTAGCCCATACTGCTCCGGAAAGAATGCCCATAGTTAAAAAGGTAAACCCCAAACTAATGACACGCGAACTCCAATAATCCAAACGCTGAGTCAATTGATATTTGTAATAATTTCGAAATGAAAGAAAAGAAGTGTTTTTTAAAACACTTCTTTTTTTAGTCAAGTATTCGATTTCACCAACGAAAAATTTCTTAATTAAGAAGTGTTTTCTTTTCAAAAAAATATTGATGTTTTTTCGAAATGTAATGACTAGAAGAGCGACTGATAATAATGATCCACATAAAAGAGCTGCATAGCTCAATAACATCATACTTACGTGCATCATTAACCACTGAGATTGTAGGGCGGGTACTAATATTGCGGATTGATGCATTTCCGTTAAAAGACCCGACGTGGCGAAACCTTGGGTAAAAATAGCACTTGGTGCGGTTATTGCGCTTAAATCATTTTTTGTGTTCTGTATCTTAATCTTAGAAATTATATGCATAATGGAGAAACTCCATGAAAGGAAAATTAATGATTCGTATAAATTACTTAATGGGAAATGCCTTGAATAAATCCAACGAATAACTAATAATCCTGTTATAGAGAAAAAGGTGGCTATCATTCCTTTTTCTGACGAATCGCGCAATCCCACGATTTCGTGGACTAATAAGGTCATCAAATGAATCATAATTACCATTAAAATGATCGAAAAAGAGATATGAGTTAATATATGTTCTAAAGTCACAAATATCATAAAAAGGAGGAGCCCCATTACAGAATTAAAATCGGGAATTAAATACATTATAGGATCCATTATGTCCCTTCTTTTAGGGGATGCCGCCACTCGGACTCGAACCGAGATGCTCTAGCACTGCTTCCTAAGAGCAGCGTGTCTACCGATTTCACCATGGCGGCTTACTTTAAATAATAATAAATAATAGTCAGTTCATGTTGAATCGTCGAGATTCCAGAATTGCATATAGTTTAGAAAACTTGATGAGAATCGATGAATAAAGCTCGTTTTCATTTGAAATTCATATGTGAATTTCAATAATCCTTAGTTAGTATCGCTGTGGGGTTCATTTTTAACAATCAACTTTCACATACTAGAAACTGAGTTCTCCTGGAACAGATAGAACTCAAAATTGTCCCTTTTTCTATGTTTTTTTTTTTTTAACCATTTTTTTATGACAATTCGTTTATTTCCTGGATTTCTAAAAAAAAAAAAACATAGAAATAGAATTGCATATGTATCACAATCAAATCACTAAATCAAAGAAAATTTTCTAACAATTTCAATACCTTAGTATTATTAATAATACTATTAGTTGTAGTTATAGTTGTGTCCATAATTTATAATTTATGATACCATTTACTAAATTACTAAATCTAATTGGGTCCTGGGCTATACATATAAGAAAAGAGTTTCAATCTCTCAATTCACTTTTGGAAAAGTTAAAAAAGTGAATTGAGAGATTGAAAAAAAAAAAATAATAATAAATAATAAAAATATCGCGAGTTAACATTAACTTCAAAATGAAAAATAATGAGTGTATTATAATGAAAACTAAAATAATACTTATCTTATAAAGACCAAGAGATGGAAAAATTCTTATTCTACATACCACAGCAGCTAGTTCTAACTCATATTGAGGAGTTCAACACATTAGTTAATGTGAATCATTCATCTTGAATTCAAAAAGTTTCAATTCTTTATGGTATGTCGACTCAGATCATTTCAAGATTTTCTTTTATTATTTATTTACGGCAAAAAAAAACTTTTTGAGCGCCCGGTGGAAACAGATTTAGCTAAAGAAAGAGCTTTTACTGCAGTTAAATATCCCTTCTTCTTCCAAATATTTTTACGAATACGTTTCTTTGACAGAGAAATACGTTTTTTTGGAACCGCCATTCAAAAAGGAGTACTCATTTTTATCGTTGTATGTGAAAGACATGTATTGTTCAAATCAAAATAGACCATTCTTTTTAGTTATTATCCATAATTATCTTGTGGATAATAAATTTAATAACATAACATGCAAAATCTAAAAATACAAATAAATATATGTGCCCATTATATATCGCATATATAGGGATATAAAAAAAAAGGAAGAGAGTCTTATTTTAAAAATCCAAATAATTTTTTTTTTATTATTTATTTTATTTTTTTTATTATTTATTTTATTAATTCCATTTTAAAAATTTAAATTTATTAATGATTAAGTTCAGCGTGCGATCCCTAAAATTTGAATTCTAATTTAATTAGAATTAGTCGTTAATCTCTTAAACAAGACATTCCATTACCGGAGAAAGATAACCTTAGTCCATTTTTGAGTTCAGTTCTATATGAAGTAAGGAGTATCATAATACTTCCAAGAAACATAAGTTTTCCTTATTGGAATCCAATCAATTAGCTCTTATTAGATAATTACTCAAATTCAATTAATTAGAATAACTAAGGTACCCTTTTATTGATTCGAATTAGTAATGGATACTATGACCCACATTCGAATTAAACACTGTTTTTGGTATAACTCTTTTTCCTTACTATATTATATGGTTATAACTCACCAGAATATAATAGTAAATATAATAGTAATAGTAGTAGTAGTAGAATGTAGTAGTAGAATGTTGATTTCTTTTATTATTGTTCCTCTCGAAAGAGGTAAGAATTGGTGAATCGGAAACAATAATAAAAAAAAAATGAAATTTGTTTTTTATGGAACATACATATCAATATGCATGGATAATACCCTTTCTTCCACTTACAGTTACTATATCAATAGTATTTGGACTTCTGATTATTCCCACAGCAACAAAAAATCTTCATCGTATGTGTGCTTTTATTAGTATTTTAATGCTAAGTATAACTATGGCGTTTTCGGCTAATCTGTCTCTTCAGCAAATAAATGGAAGTTTTATTTATCAATATCTATGGTCTTGGACCATCAATAATGATTTTTCATTAGAGTTTGGATACTTGATCGATCCACTTACTTCGATTATGTCAATACTAATTACTACTGTGGGAATTATGGTTCTTATTTATAGTGACAACTATATGTCTCACGATCAAGGATATTTGAGATTTTTTGCTTATATGAGTTTTTCTAATACTTCCATGTTGGGATTAGTTACTAGTTCCAATCTGATACAAATTTATATTTTTTGGGAACTAGTAGGAATGTGTTCGTATTTATTAATAGGTTTTTGGTTTACACGACCAATTGCAGCAAGTGCTTGCCAAAAAGCTTTTGTAACTAATCGTGTAGGGGATTTTGGTTTATTATTAGGAATCTTAGGTTTTTATTGGATAACAGGCAGTTTTGAATTTCGGGATTTGTTCGAAATAGTAAAAAACTTGATCCATAATAATGAGGTCAATTCTTTATTTGCTACTCTGTGCGCATCTTTCTTATTCGTCGGCGCAATCGCGAAATCTGCACAATTTCCCCTTCATGTATGGTTACCTGATGCCATGGAGGGACCTACTCCTATTTCGGCTCTTATACACGCTGCTACCATGGTAGCAGCGGGGATTTTTCTTGTAGCTCGGCTTCTTCCTCTTTTCATAGTAATACCTTACATAATGAATCTAATATCTTTAATAGGCGTAATAACAGTATTATTAGGAGCCACTTTGGCTCTTGCTCAAGGAGACATTAAAAAAAGTTTAGCCTATTCTACAATGTCTCAATTGGGTTATATTATGTTAGCTCTAGGTATGGGTTCTTATCGAGCTGCTTTATTCCATTTAATCACTCATGCCTATTCTAAAGCTTTATTGTTTTTAGGATCCGGATCTATTATTCATTCAATGGAACCTATTGTTGGTTATTCACCAGATAAAAGTCAAAATATGGTTCTTATGGGCGGTTTAACAAAATATGTTCCAATTACAAGAATGACTTTTTTATTAGGTACACTTTCTCTTTGTGGTATTCCGCCTCTTGCTTGTTTTTGGTCCAAAGATGAAATTCTTAATGATAGTTGGTTGTATTCACCAATTTTCGCAATAATAGCTTGTTTCACAGCAGGATTAACTGGATTTTATATGTTTCGGATGTATTTACTTACTTTTGATGGACATTTGCGTGTTAATTTTCAAAATTACAGTAGTACTAAAAATGGATCGTTCTTTTTAATATCTCTATGGGGAAAAGACGAAGCGCCTAAAGCAGTAAATAGAAATTCATTTTTCGCAATAATAAATAATAAGGTCTCTCTTTCTTCATCTTCAAAGGATACATATAAAATATATTATAATGTAATAAATAGAATACGCTGTTTTAGTACTTACTTTGGAAAAAAAGATACTTATATGTATCCTCATGAATCGGACAATACTATGCTATTCCCTCTACTTATATTGGGATTATTCACTTTGTTTATTGGATCAATAGGAATTCCTTTTGATCAAAGAGTAGTAGATTTGGATATATTATCCAAATGGTTAACTCCATCAACAAACCTTTTGCATCAAAATTCAAATTACTCTGTAGATTGGTATGAATTTTTTACAAATGCAATTTTTTCAGTAAGTCTAGCCCTTTTCGGACTATTAATGGCATATTTTTTTTACG